GTATAGTATAGTAGGCGAGCGAGTTAGCGAAGACGCTTAGACTAATAGATAAGAGAGCGTCGGTGCGTAGCCTTCATTCTTTCTACTACGCTACGCAAAGGTTACGAAGTCACTCGACGTCAAGGGAGAACACCATACCTACATAGAAGAACCGCTGTTCGCTGACTTTCTAAGGTCTAACCTTTCGCTCCTTTACTGAAAAGGGGCAAAGCCGCTTCGCACCACTGATAGACTAGACTACTTTTCCTTCAATTCAAAAGGCGGCTACTTAGCCCTACATTAGCGGGACTAAGTAAGGCCTGAGGCCCCCTTCGAATCCGTAAATTTGAAGAGCATGCCGCAACAAAAGGATGGTCCCTTATGCATTTCTTTCTGGAAGGGAAAATAGAGTACCCCCCATCATGGTGAACCTCTCTTTGTGATCGTGATGAGGTAGATGCCTTCCAGCCGGGGGGCGCATCGAATCGGAGTTTCCTTAGGTAGCCACCGACCTACAGTTATCCTTAAACTTCCGTGCTTGGTGGAGAAGAAGCGAACAAAGGTACGCTCGCTTGTTGTCTTGTTCTCTGCCGCGAACTGGGATCGCTCGCCAGCTAGGTCAGATTGGAGCAACATTGTATGAGAACATATTACCCATATTCGGGGACAGGGGGCGGAACGACCTCTCGATCTACTTACTGCAGCCCAGGAAAAAAAGAAAAACATCATCTAGGCGTTCTCTGTTGCTCCGATCTCCTCTACGCCTAGGGCGTTCGTTGTCTGGGCCAAGAGCCATAGTTAGTTGCTGTTTCTATTTGGTTGTTTTTTTTTTTCGTTGTTGATACCGGCAAGACCCAGCCAGATGATGTCTGCTGGTTGGTAGTGAGAGGATTCTTAGTACCTGCATACTCAAAAGAGAGCGCTGGTTAAAAAACAATCATTTGATTTTGTTTCTTGCTCTCTCTTAGCAGCGGGAAAGGAGTCTATCTATCTGCCTAGCTTTGGTAGATTTCCCTCAACGCAATCTAAAGAAATTCTACGAATCCCTTTTTGGATAAGTCCGACGACTCAGCAGCAGTGCGGAATTGAGTTTCTCGTCCGGTGGATCTGATCTATAGTTAGGGGACAATACATACCAAAAGGTTCGAAGAAAGAAAGCAGAAAAAAAGGATTGATTTGAACCTGTAAAAAGGCTTATGGTTCAAGGCCTAAATCTTCCTCAGAAAGGAGCCAAAAAGCATAAACTAGGCTAGGCCTTCAGGGCGACTCGCTTAGCATGGTGAGTGAATCAGACCGCAGTGACACAGTCGTCCAAAGCGTAAAAAAGATGGAATTTTCCTTCTCCTTTCCCCTTCATGCCCTTTCTTTCACGAATCCTCTCCTTTCAGTCGAGTTACTTCGTACCTTGTTCTCTTCCCAGATTTTTTTCCATACTTTCGCTGTCTTCTTCATTATGTTGTTCGTTGACTTTCTAAGGTCTAACCTTTCGCTCCTTTACTGAAAAGGGGCAAAGCCGCCGGAATGCTCATTTTTTGTCCATAAGCTCTCCTCGTCTTAATTTTCTCTGGAAGTTGCCCCTATAACCAACCTCTTGACTTCTGCGGGCTACGTTCAACTAAACGTAGACTCTCGTTTACCTCGAAAGAAGAGACTGACTACTAGGAGGGGGAAAGACCTGCACCTAGCTAACGGAGTTCACGAGGCACTTACCCTAAGGGGTAAGTGAAGCGAAGCCTCAAACATCAAACCATATCTTACTGAATAATCTGACTGAACCGAGTAAGGTATAGACAGATTATATCACAGCTTGTGTTGTGGCGAGACGAAGCCAGAGGCTCCCTTGCTTGCTTACCGGACAAGAAAGATTAGCCTTTAGACCCACTAATGGACTATAACGAGCTGAATAGTCTAGTACTAAAGCCCTGAGTGACTCTTGGCTGCCTTCAATGATAGACGCAATGACTTTGACTACTCTATTCTTACGAAACGAGCCAATAAAGAGTGGAAATAGAGACGGATTTGAGACTACCGACGTCTTTAGTGCTGATACATAGAGCAGCCGGGTAGTGGATTTTTTATAGTTTAGGTGTTTTCCTTTTCTCCGTGTGTATCGAATGATGGAATGAATAGAGCCGCGTAGCATAGCGAATGTTGAAAGCTTTGCCTAACGTTCTTATTCTTAATGAAGAGTAGTAGTCAATTTTTAGTAGAAGTAGAATAAGCAGCTCCTCTCTGTTTCGGTGTAGAGCGATGGCTTGTGTAGCGATCTGGCAGGAGCTCTTTCAATACGCCGCCTTCGCTTGATTATTCAATGAATGAATGTAATGAATGCCTTGTTGATAAAGAGCATAGCGGGCGGGGGCTTCCTGATCCGCTTTCGACTTTCCCCATTTGTTTCCACGCACGGATTCTTCCACTTATAATCTTTCGCCTTCTGCTTTCGTGCGTGCTGATGCTTTCAGCCTTACTCAAATAGGGGATAGGGCCAATAGGAAACTATTATTAATGCCATTCGTGCACAAGACAGGAGAGAGGCTTGACTACCACCAGCAGGAGACAGGTTAGCGAAGCTTACCTTAGTCACTCCGCGTACGAAGAACCGCTTAGCAAACTCCAAAGCACCAACTGACGATACTAACGATTTGTCTAACGAAATTTGGACATTCAGTTACGACATTAGCTCGCGATAACGCTCAGCCATCCGCTCATCTCCGATGACGATATCGTCACCGAGGATAGCGTAGCGTGTAAAAAGAACCCCTTAGGCTGCTATGAACCAAATCGCCAAATAGTGAGTTAATGCGAAAGCAGGCCGAGCTCCGTAAGACGGGCTTACCTGTTACAAAACGAACTTTACCTCGAGTCACTTCGTACCTCTACTTCGATTTCGGCTTTTATACATGCTTCAGTACCTTTCAAACCAAGCTCTTGGTGCCTGCTTTAGCTTGTCGGAGGTCGTAACGTAAATCGCTTTCTTGAGCTTGCATACTAAGTGAGGATTCCTAGGAGAAGAGAAGCCTGGAGTTGGAGGAGGCTGAATAGAAACCGCTAGAGCGCCTCCCTTCCCTTATGTTTTTGAAAGGCATTCTTCACGTCAAGTTGAAATAAGGGCAACTTTTTGTTTGATTGCAGCCAAGGCAAGAATGCCACGAATGGTGGTCATTTTAGCAACCCGGGGCAAATGTTTCTTCTATCTCTAAAGGGGTTCGACTCAATATTCTTGAAGGAATCCTTTAGCTACTAATCTAGCCTTGTATCTTTCTACTGAGCAAATTCACTTTCAGCCACTGGCTTGTTTCCCTGCAGGCAATGAAAGTTTGATTCTTTTTTTCTTGTGCATAGTCTTTCTTCAGCAAATAATTCAGGTTCATGAGAAGATTGAACTGACATGAGGTAAGCTCGATGTTTTAGAGAAAACGATTCATAAAAATAAGACAAAAAAAAATCCTTCAACGGGATAAGAAACTTGAGAAGATCAACGAACCTGAGAGAAGGATCCAGAATCTAAGGAAGCGACTGGGCTAGACTGCTGATCTTCTAGAGTAGTCTGACTTTGGGAAACAGACTGTAATAGCCGCCGAGAATAAACATGCTGTTCCGGATGACTGGAAGCCTCTGAGGTCAGCTGAACAGGCTGACAATCGGCGGAAGATGCTGGCCTGAAGAGTGAGGCTGATCCATAACATCAACTGCAGAAGAATGAAGTTCGAGTTGATGAACAGGAGAAGGCCATAATACATCTCCATCACCATTCTCCTCCAGGGCTTCTTAATTAAGAAAAGGAAAATATGAGGTGACCTCTCCTTTCCTTTCAGTCGAGTCACTTCGTACCTCATTAAAGAGAACATTCAAGGATACATCGAGTCTCTTGGATTTAACGTCATAGCATCTATCTATATTCGGACTGAGCATATCCAAAAAAGACACAAGTGCTTGCCTTGAGGACAATTTCTCTCTTAACTGCGCAAGAATATGAACAAAACACGTGCATCCAAACACTCGCGCCTATAGGATAGGATGGTGCTGCCCCAGTAAGAAGTTCGTGAGGTGCCGCTGTAGCTTCTTCTCCCCCAAAACGAAAAAAGGAGAGAGATGTCCCGTCCTTTCTTTATGCACATTCATATACATAGCCAGACACAAAGGTGTACAATCCGGTCAAAATCCGCAGTTCTTTAAGTGACTCTAGGTTTTCTTACTTGCTCTAGTGGCTGGCAAAGGCCAACCGAGAGGGGAGAACGAAAGGCTCAGGAATCGACCGGTTCCGAGCAGATTCGTGGAATTCTTGTAGAATAATTGGATTATCGTAGAAGTAGAATAAGAAGAGCCGTCTTAGGAAATGACTTAACTTAAAAGACGGATTCTGCTGCTGCAAGGCGAGAGAGCAACTTGCGGTGCACTCACTCCCGTTACAAGAATGAGATGAAGCTTTTTCTCGACTCGAGACCAAGACCCCTTACAACTCGCACCAATAGCGGCACTGAGCGGCCGGAGATTGATTGAAAAGGCAGCCCAGCCATCTCCCCTCTTCATGCCCTTTCCCCCTCTCCTCTCCTTTCAGTCGAGAAAGCGACTACGTGCTTACTTTATCAATGACTTTATTTCATTTCCTCTCCTCTCCTTTCAGTCGAGTGACTTCGTACCTCTTTACTTTTTTTTTATTGTGATAAAGAGCACACACGGGACCTGACCTACTAATCATCATCTCATCTAGCGCGAAGCAAAAAGAAAGGTCCCCCCTAGCCACCTACCTACTCGTGCTCGTAGCTCGATCGGAGGTCAAGAGTGTGGTCCGGCGGAAAAACAGAAGTCGTCTGTATCAAGTGATACGTGAATTGCTCAGTAGTGCTTCGCTGCTTGATGTTGCCCCGCTGGCGGAAATAGCTTAATGGTAGAGCATAGCCTTGCCAAGGCTGAGGTTGAGGGTTCAAGTCCCTCCTTCCGCTCCTGGCTTCGTCGTTTAGTGGTAAGGAGTAGAGTGCATAAGAGCCCTTTTAGAGTTAGAGAGAGAGGCGAGCAGCAAGCAGAACAAAGAAAGTATAGGTTCTGGAAGAAAACCTACTCCTAATAACAAGTTGCTGGCTTTTCAGCCGTTGCGCGCTAGCGTTTTCTATTTCTTCTTATTTTATTAGTAAGAAGAAATAGGCTGCTAGTTGTAGCCCGCAGTGTACTAGTGAATAAGAAAAATTTCGATTACTAATGACGGATAGAGATTGAGGCAATGAAATTTTCGGTGCTCCTTCGCCGGAGACTCAAAATGATAGGAATCCTATCGATAAAGAAGAGGCATAGGCATCGCCTCTCGATCCAATCCATCTTCCCTTTCCCCCCCAACTAGAGATGGAATTCCAGAACCTAAACAACTCAGTTGAGAGCTCCGTGACCGGTTCAAGGGAAGGTCCACCAATAATTGACTCAGGTTCCCCCGAGCCCCCCTATCTGTTTCTTGATCCCTCATTCGAAAAATCCGCTGTTACTGAATCATTAAAGGCATAGACTTTCCACTTCTTTGTCTTATTTTCGCAGGTGTTCGTCAACGATCAAAGCCGCTGAACTTAAGACTCGAGTTGAGAAAGAGGGCTAGGCCCAGGAGGGCTTTCAGGGGCTGGAGAAGAGGGGTAGATTATAGAGCTAAGGGCAGATCGAAGGGTTGTCCATTGGGATTGGGCATGGACGAGCCTCGACCAGCATTAGCATTGATGAAAAAATGAAAAAAACTTCTCCCATCGCATCATTATCATTAACCGGTGTAGGATTAAAGATCAGGTCAAGGGAGCCTCCGGCTTCGACTAATCAGTGATCCCTGAGCCTACCTAACACGGATGCCCCTGAACTGAAATAGGAGATTGGTTGATCAGAAAGCTCAGGCAAGAGTAGGGCATTCCATACAAATATTTCTGATCCACTAGCAGGTGGTCTTCTCAAATCTTTTCATCGAATCGACAGGGGGTGAATTCTAAGGTTCCTTATTCCGGTTGTAAAGCGGAAGAAGAGGGAGAATGGGCACAGCCCCACCAGCAGCCCGTCCGACCCGAAAGGAATTGAAAATGAAACAAGAATCTGTGTACACTATATATGGAGTAGAATGACTATCCTTAATCTCCCCTCCCCCCCCCCCCCCTTTTTTTTTCGCCGGCAGGTGATGAGCCCATGCGAAAACTTTCTCTTTTATTTTCGCTCGATAGGTAGGCTATTAGATTGAGTCGAAAGCCTACCAAGGCATAAAGGTTCCGATTTGAGCGAGAGCCCGAACGGGGGACGCGAGAACATCTTGATCGAAAGCTCCACTGTTCTGATCTGAATAGTGAAAAAGACTTTTCCAAATTCGATCGTCATCATCTGTTAGGTGGGCTAACCGACCGACCGAGCTGGGCTGAGCGTCCATATCACAGAACCTTTCTCTAGCCAAAAATCCCATTTTTGATCGAATCGGAGCGGATCCAATTCATTGGCAAATGAGAAATCGACCGTTTTAACACTCAGAAAAAACCTAGAAAAAAAAAGTAACTAAGACAAGAGCTAAGTAAGCAAGCAAGAAGGAGAGGCTAGAAAAGGCAAAGGATCCCTAGGAAGATTGTGTCCAGGATCTGGTAATCTAAGCTTTCCTTCTTCTGGTCGGCTCGTATTAGCCTGTGCTTTATTCCAGCTATCGCTATCTCGTTCTTTTAGTCTTTTTGATCTTAAGTCGCGGTCATGTCTTGCCCTCCTCTAGTATAGTGACCGGTTTCATGTTTTCCCCGAATTTCATCAGTTCCAGGCTCAAGTGCCTCTTCATTCCAAAGGCGAACATCTCCTGACTGTAACTGCTATGGTTTACAGTCAATACCAACTCTTTCTCGCCGAGCTTTCAAAAGTTTGAAGAGAGAATAGGGAGTAAGGGGGACCTTCGCTTCATTAGAAATTGGACCCGGACTTTCTTTCTTCTCCTGCGGAGCTCTGAGAAAGTCACCGGTGGCAGGTTAGGACAGTTCTCTTGCTGCTGATTTGGCCCTGCGTTGATTCAGGAGCTTCTTCTTTAGTCTAGGTTATGAAATAATAATCAAATAAAAAGGGGTGGACGGCGTTCGCCAACTTTGATAGGCATAGCATTGCAAGCAAATAGAGCAGAGAGCTTACCGTTTGTTTCTATTAGAGTCGCGAGCTTGTTGGAGTCGGTCCTAAAGGGGGAATCTTGCTATATCCCCGCGTCCTTGCACGGCTCGAATTTCTTTGGGAAATCCCTGCCTTTCCCCCCGTTCTATCGTCCAAAACTGGCCGTATGGAGTATAGCCAAGTGGTAAGGCATCGGTTTTTGGTACCGGCATGCAAAGGTTCGAATCCTTTTACTCCAGATTATGAACACCCGATCGGATCTGTCAAGAGCAAGCTGACGACTACAGGGGAAGCTGTTTCCAAGCCAGAAACCCGAGACTTATAGCCCTATTCCCGCTCCACAGTAGTTCTAAGATCATCAGAGAGGATGATTCCAGCCTAGAAGACTCGTCAAAGGAAGGATCCAGAATGTCATATATTTCAGGAGCTAGATTAGTTGACGATAAACAAGTCAAAATTGCCTCATCAAAAATGGATGGAATTGGACCTAAAAAAGCCATTCAGCTTTGTTATCGATTAGGTATCAGTGATAACATTAAGATAAAAGAGTTAACTAAATATCAGATCGACCAAATTGAACAAATGATAGGTCAAGATCATGTTGTTCATTGGGAATTGAAGAGGGGAGAACGAGCAGACATCGAACGATTCATTTCTATTTCTTGTTATCGTGGAATTCGTCATCAAGATGGATTGCCCTTACGCGGTCAACGAACTCATACTAATGCTAGGACTTGTCGTAAGCAAATTCGGAAATGAAAGAAGTCTACCGGAAGCCCTTGGTACTTGTCTGATCAATCACACTGATAGCTGAAATAGTTCACTGAAATTTGGATTTCACCGCGTCCTACCCGATAGGTTGAGGAGAACGGGGAGGAAGCTTGTACGTAAGGTAGAGGAAGCGAAAGCAGAGTTGTTACGGAGTTCGACATTGAATTGTGAGAGGCAAAAAACAATATTGGATAGGGAAGAAAAAGGGGGACAAAGTCAAGTCTAAGCGTATATGGTGCGAAAAGGAAATCCGATTTCGGTAAGGCTTGGTCTGAATCGTAGTTCAGATTCAAGTCGGTTCAGTGAGGGCGACCGCGAAAGTCACCGAATGGGTCAGTCTTTTTCTTCCGTTTTTCCCATATTCAATATATGAATGAAAGGGCGTGGGAGGACGTTGCAGAACGGACACGACTTCTTCTAACGCTAGAAGACCACTGGAAGACACCCGGGACCAGAGCATGTCGTGAAAGAAGCACACTGGGCGGGCGTGCTTTGACCGTGTCTCCGGGGCACAGTTGAATGTAGATATCATGAACGCAAGGTGCAGGATACCAGGCCGAGAACCCGGACAACCCACTCCCCTATGTGCCGATCGCTAGCGCATCCAGGGCCCCGGCGCCCAGCGGAGCTGGGCCTGATCTGAGAAGTGCTAATTCGGTTCGGATAGACTTCATTCAAGAACGCCGCCGCCCCGCCCCTGGAATCAATAAGAAAACAAGTGAAAAGTTTCAGATCCGTGAATAAACCGAAAAGAAAGAAGAGACTTCTCGCTCGGCGCCTAAAGCGCACTATGCTCCGCTTCAACAAATGAGAGTTTTCGGTGGAACCGGTGAACCGCGCGAGCTGGTTAGATGCGTGGGGCAGAGGGCTCGTAGTACCTGCGCTAGCAGGTATGCAGTGGAAGGGAAGGAGCCTAAATCGACCCCCCCCTTCTTTCTTTTTTTTCTTTGAAAAAAAAGCAGTACAAAGAGATTAGACTCTCGGATGAGACTAAGCAGCTACCGACCGTTCCGACGCGCCCCTGACCTATCTTGATTAAGACCGAAAACCTATCAAAAATGGAGCCTAGTCTAAGCTGTCAAACAAATGATAGAATAGAAAAAAACGAATAACCACTAATAGGGATATGGATAGAGTCTCGCTCAGTAAAGAGAGTTGTAAATTCGTAAGATCATGATAGAGTCAGTCCTATTCTATTAGTTTAGTAAAGAGCTAACGTTGCAATCTTTCTAAAGCAAGAAGCGAGAAATTTGAGTTTGAGAAAGAAGTTGTTGCCGCTTTATTAGTAAGTAAGCCGCTTAGAGCGCCTCAATAAAGGCAAAAGGTTGCTTTTAGAATAGAAAGGGCTTTTTCATAAGGGTGCGCAGGTTGTTTGGAACCCGGGCCTTTCCTTTCAAATGACAACTGACTCTTCCTGCTGCGAGGGCTTTGCACGAAACCAAACCGCCCTCCGCCCGATCAAGTACCTGTTGCTTCGCTGGTAGGCCCACTTAGGTTAGGAGGGCATTGTCCCTCAGTTCTTACCAACCTCCGGGTGTGTGATCGACATGTTGCTAGCTTCAACTCGGTCGAAAAAGAATTCAATTCATTGATTTCCCCCTCGATTATCAATGACTGAATTGATCAATGACTTTATTTCATTTCCTCTCCTCTCCTTTCAGTCGAGTTACTGCGTGCCTCTAGCAAAGCTAGAGCGACTTCGTACCTTATTGAAATGGAAGGTTAACACGCTTTAATGACAAAGCGTCCGTTCACGTCAAGAATAGAGGCCGTTAAGGATGTAGTTGTTTGTACTTTTGTGGTCTTCAGTCTACTTTCGTAGAAGATCGAAAAGCCGTGGCATAGCAAGAGAAAAAGAAGGAGGGGAAGAATCTACTTACGTTAAAGAATCAATCTAGAACAGAAAATCGTGAATGAAAAAGCGTGAGGAGAATGATCAACTCTTTATGTTAGAAGGTGCAAAATCAATGGGTGCCGGAGCTGCTACAATTGCTTCAGCGGGAGCTGCTGTCGGTATTGGAAACGTCTTTAGTTCCTCGATCCATTCCGTGGCGCGAAATCCGTCATTGGCTAAACAATTATTTGGTTATGCTATTTTGGGCTTTGCTCTAACCGAAGCTATTGCATTGTTTGCCCTAATGATGGCCTTTTTGATTTCATTCGTATTCCGATCAAAGAATAAAGTCAAGTTCAAGTGGAAGTCTCATAAAGCAAGCACCTCTTTCTTTCCAGCCTTAGTCAAATAGGCAATAAAGAGGAACTATTTCAAATTCAAGAAAAAAGAGTCGAATTGAAAGTCAAGTAAGAAGGAAGGAGGCTAGTCCCCGAAAATGCCTTTGGAAGTTGGGGTTCATAATGGGCTTATAGTTTAATTGGTTGAAACGTACCGCTCATAACGGTGATATTGTAGGTTCGAGCCCTACTAAGCCTACCTTTTCACCTCCGGTGGCGAGGACGAACTCAAAGACTCACTCCAAGTCTTCCGTTCGTTCACTCAACGAACGGAAGAAATGAGTGTAACGAAAAGATACGTTTATGAAGCATCTCCTCTCGGGATTCACCGGACTTCGTAGCTTGAAACAACCAGTCCTTTTCCTTTTTCCTATGCTGAGGCAGCACCAACAAATCAATCCATCGAAGTTCCTATTGACATACATAAATGAAATGAAAATAGGGATGCCGTTGCTGATTCGGATCATCTCAATCAATTGATTGGGAAGAGATTCCTTTTTGAATGCTCAAATTTTCTTATCTTCTTTCCTCGGTATTTAACGCTGTGCCCCTATGAGGCGGAAATCTCCGAATGAGTGTAACGAAAAGATACGTATAGTCAATAACTTAGATACGTATTACTTGACGTAATACGTATCGTTGATAAACGAATACGTATCTAAGTTCACGGAAGAAGTCTTCTAGTCCTCTCTTTTCTTTTATTGAAATGAGTTGATAAACGCTAAGTTCAAGAAGTCTAACTAGTATTTGAGTCTTCTCTTTTCTTTTCGCTCTTCGAGCAAGGACTTCTTTCTGTTAATAATTGGGCAACTCCATTCAATAGGGAGTGAAGCATGGAATTGGATGCCTTTTCTCCCCTACATTGAAGCTGCAATGAAGACCAATCCGCAAGCTACTCTCTTCTTCCTCAGAGCATATTCTTCTTTACTTGCCCAAGAAAGAGGATAAGCTCTCTCTGTCCCCCTTCCATCTTCAAAGTGGAGTCCCTTCGCGGCACACTTTCAATATTTTCTATTTTCTATTGCTACTGCTACTTTTTCGAATTCATTTCCACTGCCCGTATTCGTTGATTGAGGAATGCGCGTAGGGGGCGGGTAAGGGGACTAGTTCATCCTGCTTTCTGAACTGAAATAAGTAATGAAAAAAGAGAGAACAGCAAGAGGTCTTGAAGAGCCTTTTCTTTATCTTCTTACTACAGGAGAATCGTTGATTACACCATTTAAGAGATTGAGTCAGCCTCGAGCAAGTCTTTCTCTTTAGGTATTCAAGTGTACAATAACTAGTTCGAACCTCGGGGAAAGAAGGAATGTAAGTTGGGCCTGATTGAGCGGAGGTCAAAGATTCCTAGGGGTAAACACTTACTGAATCTGCCTATGATTCTGTTTGCTGTCCCGCTTCTCTTTTCATTTTTGTTGGTTTCGAGCTTCTAAGGAAAAGAAAAGAAAAAAGACTCACTCCAAGAAAAAAACAAGTATTCCGTTCGTTCACTCCAAACGAACGGAAGAAGTCTAATAGTCTTTTAGTCTAATGCTCTTCGAGCGATAGTTCAACTCATTCCTATCGATAGATAGCAGGTTGCTTCCAAGCTCAAACCATTTGAAACGGAATTGCGACTTTTTTCTTGTTATGGTATTCTCCGCCCCTGTCAAATAAAGTAATAATAAAGTAATAAAGTAGAGGGAAGAGGGAGAGAGAAGGAAAAAGAGCAAAGGATTGAAAAGTCTAATGGGAAATGAAAAAGAAGAGAGATCGAAGACGAATATTTTCTGACGCAAAAGACAGATAAAGGAACAACCAACCGAGACGGACTAAGGGCATACCTCAAGGAGATAAAGAAAGTTTTTGGGAAGAGAGGAACTCGGCCTTTGACACCAAGGGATCAAAGCGGATTGCTGGCGATGACTTGGTGAAGGGAATCTATGAGAGAAGGTTCTCGAACCCGCGAATAGAGCGCTCCGCCCACCACCGCATATGTAGAAAAAGAGGGAGCGGGGAAGGAAGAACAGCCGTTTGACTTTGGGTTGACTTTGGCACATGAGGTGGCGGGTTTGGCTAGGTAACATAATGGAAATGTATCGGACTGCAAATCCTGGAATGACGGTTCGACCCCGTCCTTGGCCTCGGGGAGTGGCGAGCAGCACGGAACTTGAATCAATCAAATGGTAGAGAACGATAAAATAATAAAATCAATGTAGCGGTACGCCCTAAAGTCGATGGAAAATAAAACGAAAAGAAGAAGGCCGAAAGAGTAGGGAAACTAATGTGATAAGATCCATGAGAACTGATATGAGTGTAGTAAGCCAGAGTAACAAGAGTCTTCGAATGTCTAATTATTTGATCAGAATCTCGATAGTTTTTCTACTTGGCATTGATTTCAATCTGGTTCTTATGAAACTCCAATCCATGCTTCTGGGGAAGTCTCTCCACTTCCTCTTTAGTCGCTTGGGGTCTAATTTCCTTTGTTTTGATCCGGAAACCATGGGGAAGATGATGGCTCCTTCGGGGGCCTCTGGCTCAGGATCAGGTGAGGGAAGAGGCTGGACTGGATCTTGGATTGACCGATGGCTTAATCAAGAAAATGCTTCGTCGAACCCGAGGGAGCTGGAGGATGAGGCAGGGACTTCGGCTTCGGGCACAACGCGTCCTCGGCCGTCAAGCCCCTTATCGCCTCTACCCTCAATCTCGAGCAGAGGCTTATGGAGGCAGGGGGGATACATCCTCTTCGGCCCCACACCCCAGCCCCGAAGAGGCCCACGATCCCAATCAGGTCAATGAAGCGCCTCCTCTGGCCCAGGAGGCGCTGCCGCAACAGATAAACGCACCATCGGTGCTTGAGCTACGCCACCAATTGGATCACTTCACTACCTCCTTGAATCGAATCTCTATGCGAAGTGATTATTTGATGGGGCTAAATGAACGGCTAGAGGTTGACGAATCCACCCCAAATCAAATACTCGAGGGGATGCGCATCATTTCTGCCTTACAAGGGCAGGAAAGGCCAACAGGCGGGCGACGCCTTAGTAGCCTTCATGCGCGAATGGGATCAGCAGCAAGCTTCATTTTTCTCTTTTCTTCGCATCTCTAGATCCCTTTCGAACTACGAATGACTTGATCCTCTAGGAAGGTACGTAGGCAAGCTCGACAAGAGCCCCAGTCAGTTTCAATGCTTTTCTTAACGAAGCTGAAAAGAAGCAAGGTACGAAGTGACTCTGCGCTTGCTATGAGGAATGAAGGAACAAGTCTTGTACTTTTATTTGTAAGTTCCTTTTTTTTCTCTTCTTTCTTGTGTCCAAATAAAACGTAGTCAAATAGAATGCTTTTGTCAGTTCAGAAAGCGAGTCTTCATGAATTCCTACTATCACTAACGGACTAAAAGCATAACTTCTTAGCTGGCTTACTACTTCACTTCAAATAGAGGTATTCCCTTTCATAAGATGGATAGTCCTTTTGAAAGGAAAGCAGTAAAATACTAGGCAAGTGGTAAAGAAATCTATCTATTTCCGCAGAAAAAGAGCTCTATCTGTTAGAGTACCTGAAAAATTTGTACTCCCATATCGATGAATTCCAAAACACTATTGAAGACTCTACCCGATATGGAAAGGGCGGATCATCAAATCAAGTCCGGGCAGATTCAATCCTGTGATAAAGCCTGTCTCAGTGCCATTTCCTGTTTTCTCGTATCGGGAAATTGAATAGAAACTAGCAAGAAAGGGTGTGAAGGACCTTGCCTCGGCGGTAGCGGCGGCGGACAGTCTGGTGGATTAGAAAGAGAATCCTACTGGACACGAGAAGAATAAAGACAAGTCATAAAGGACCAGAAGTTGAAGAATGCCTCTCACACAGATGGACAGCAGGGAAAGCCTTCTAAGGCGGACTCTGGCTCTTTCCTCCTCAGGTACGAGATTGTCCGATGAAGGAGAAACTTGCTGGTTGCCGAGGACAAGAGGGAAGAACCCCCTAGGGTGAATCCGTTACAGTTGCGGAATGCGATCACCCATGAGAAGCCTACGTCTGCTGGGCTTATGTATGTTGAGATAGTGCTGAATGAAATGGCCACTCTGCTCGTGCGATGGTCGATACGGGGCGGGCTTTATGGAGCCAAGGCTTTCTTGAATCAAAGCATTGGTACCGTATAAAAAATAGAATTTGAAATGATATCAAAATGATTTTAGCCTCTTTCAGGTTCAGTTACTGAGGTAGTTCCCTTTCCTTCGGCGCTTTCAAGAATAAGACACAATTAGCTGCTTCTAGACTCTCAGGAAAGAAATAGAACGGGAAGTGAAGAGGGAATGCTTTGTTAGCACACCAAGGCTTCTGGCGGATCTGGTCTCACTGGAGAGTTTTGACTTCGAGGGAGGCGAAAGGCCCAATGAAAGAGTAAGAAAAAGATGTTAACATGAAGACAGAGGTTACCCTAAAGCTCGTGGGAGTTTCCCTGGTGAAAAGGAAAGCCCAATAACGGCTTCGGTAGAGAACCCAACTCTTTTCCTTTGGCCACAAAAACTTCCCTGAAGTCAGTCCGGTCATTCCATACAACGAAGCTAGCGAACTAAGGCAGCACCCAACGGAACTTTAGTCTTTTTATTCTATTAGTAGCAGGGCCGTAAAAAGCAAGGGATAAAGAAAGGCTGCGCGGATGACGATGCTATCATAAGAGAGGACCAGACAGTTCCCGGTTCCGAAAGCAATAATCGATTTTTTTACTCCACCGCAACTACCGAGAAAGAGCAATCCAGCGAGCAAGGAAGCTAGTGGGTTATCTGGGTAGAGTGCGGCATATCTGGAAACTGAGGATTGTTACAACCTCCAGGCAGCTCGAGTGCAATTCTATCTAGAGAAAGTCCTTCCTCTCTTTACTTCCTTACTTTACGTGAAAAGAAGTTCAATTCATATCCACAACCGATCAAGCTCAACCTTCCTATGGTATGC